CAAACAATAAATTGTCAGCAAAGTTGTTTCTTTTTTGTTTTCTTCAAATCCAAAGAATTTTTATTACTTTATACATAGGTCGCCGATTCAACATTGGATAAAAAAAGGGGGGAATCCTCATTTTTGGCATTTTTTCAAAAAAAAATTCTCAAAAAAAAAAAAATGAAAGGTTCAAATCATTTTATCGACATGAGTGTTATATATCGAAAAAATAAATTCTGTAGTAAAATATTAACATAATAGTAGAAAGCGTACCATCCTGTGCCCGGACTTGAAACAAACGGTTTAGCTTTAACCATGTTAATGGTCCCCATTATTGGTTCGTAGAGGATCAAAGTGGATTTACCAATGAATGACGAAATGCTATGGTTCTTCAATATGATTTTTCAATTTAGTCATAAGTAATTCGCGAGATGATGCACCTTTTTTTTTCGTAGTTATAACGAGAAAAGTGCAGTTGGTTGTATCCAACCTATTCTTGAAATAAACAACTCGCACACACTCCCTTTCCAAAAAAAATCAATACACCAAGCACTACACTTAGATTTATTGGATTTGTTGCTAAAATATCGGTATTAAATCCGAAACTCCCCGCGGATGGCCAGTAACCCAAGGAAATGAAAGAATCGGTTATATTTTTCATATTATCTCCTTTTCTAGATAAAATTAATTATCTATTTTTTATTTATTTATATGTTTCTTTTTTACTTCCTCTTTATAATTTTGAAATTAATAAATAGAATTGAAAAAAAACAATAAGAACAATACTTATTAGATTCGAATTAGGTACCAAGGTTGATGTCAATTGCTTTTCCTTTGTTGGAACAATTTCTAAAACGAGTTCCATTGAACCTCGAATTAAGAAGAGGAAAGAGTCACTATGCTAATTCCGCACCCACAAATAAGTCTCTCCCCATACATAGGGTATTGTACCAACGAATAAATAATTGTAAGAGTGAAAGGTTCATAAAATTAGAAAAAGCACGAACAGAAAGTTCAAAGAAATAAAAAAGAATACATAGTGTTTGTTTTTTTTTTTTAGGATTCAAATTAAACAAAAGGATTTGCAAATAAAAGTGCTAATGCTACAACCAATCCATAAATGGTTAAAGCTTCCATAAAAGCCAGACTAAGCAATAAAGTCCCTCGTATTTTTCCCTCCGCCTCAGGTTGTCTCGCAATCCCTTCTACAGCTTGGCCTGCAGCAGTACCTTGACCAATCCCAGGCCCAATAGAAGCAAGCCCTACGGCCAACCCAGCAGCAATAACGGAAGCGGCAGAAATAAGTGGATTCATGATAAGCTCCTCACACCAAAATAAAGAAATGGTTAATGATACAATCAACCAATGAATTATAACTTATTATTCCATTGCTAAGATTTATACAGTCGAAGTAACTAAAAACACAGACGAAACGGAAGGACTTCAACTAGAATCCATATCTAAATTCCCAGTAGTAGAGCATATCTTTAGTTCATATATAACTAGTTAATACCTAATATCACATATACTTGTGTTTCTTACCTAATGTAAACCTATTATTCGTATTTTAGAGTCAATCAGATTCGAGAACCATTCTTCGAAACATACACAAGTGTTGTCTTATAGTAATTCGATTCAATACGTCTAATTCGACTCCACACTCGCCTAACAAATACATTTTTTTTTTCATCTCTTTTTTTGTAAATCCTTTCCTACTAATATCGTAACCTTTTTTTTTTCCTATTTACTCTCTAGATCTTATATATTTTCCTTATTTATACCTTACCTTAAACTTATTTATATATTATTTTTCTAGTTTTATTCCCTAAATAGATTATCTTGAGCCATGTATATATTGCCTTGAGCTAAACTATTTCTAAAACTAATCAATGATGACCCTCCATGGATTCGCCTATATAAGCTGCAGCTAAAGTTGCAAAAATAAGAGCTTGAATACCACTTGTAAATAATCCAAGGAACATAACAGGTATAGGAACTACTAAAGGTACTAAAGAAACAAGAACAACAACTACTAATTCATCAGCTAATATATTTCCGAAAAGTCGAAAACTAAGTGATAAAGGTTTTGTGAAATCTTCTAAGATATTAATGGGTAAAAGAATTGGAGTTGGTTGAATGTATTTACCGAAATAACCTAATCCCTTTTTTGTAAGACCCGCATAAAAATATGCTACTGATGTGAGTAAAGCTAAAGCAACAGTAGTATTTATATCATTTGTGGGTGCGGCTAACTCTCCATGAGGTAACTGTATGATTTTCCACGGTAAAAGAGCCCCTGACCAGTTCGAAACAAAAATAAACAGAAACATAGTTCCAATAAAAGAAACCCATTGACCGTATTCTTCTCCAATCTGAGTTTTACTCACGTCTCGAATGAATTCAAGGACATATTCGAATAAATTCTGACCGTCAGTAGGAATGGTTTGTGGATTCCGAACAGCTAGAATAGATGAACCTAATAAGATAGCAATTACAACCCAAGAAGTAATAAGTACTTGGGCATGGACTTGGAAACCTCCTATTTGCCAATAGAAATGTTGGCCGACCTCGACACCAGATATATCGTAGAACCCCTTTAGTGTGTTGATAGAACATAAAAGAACATTCATATTGCCCCCTGAAAGAAATATAACTTAAAAAAAAAAATTATTTGGATTCGACCGTCTTTTTTTTTTTTTTTATTTTAGACTTGCCTTGAGTTGTATATTTTTTTGATACCAACTTATTAAAATATCCCTAATTATTTTAATCTCTTTTGTGCGATTCAGGAATAGTAACCAATTCAATAAATCTAGGAAGTCCTACAAAAATAGATTTATCTTATTATTAATCAAGGATTTCGTATAGAGCTTGAATGGCCTTCACAAATTGCAAATACTAATTTGTTAAGAATTAATCGAATTGAAGCTATAGCGTCATCATTCGCTGGAATCGAAATATCTGCGAGATCTGGGTCACAATTTGTGTCAATTAAACAAATCGTTGGAATTCCTAAAGTGATACATTCTTCAAGAGCCCTGTATTCTTCTTGCTGATCAACGATTATTACAATATCGGGTAACCCTGTCATATATTTAATCCCGCCCAGATATCTTTGTAAGTGAAATAATTGTCTCTTCAACATAGCGGCATCTCTTTTCGGAAGACGGTTGAGTCCCTCCGTCTTTTGTTCCGTTCTCAAGTCCCTGAACTTATGAAGTCTAGTTTCTGTAGTGGACCAATTCGTCAACATACCACCGAGCCACTTTTTATGAACATAGTGGCACCGGGCCCTTATTGCAGCCCGTACTACTGAATCAGCTGCTTTATTTTTGGTACCAACAATTAAGAATTGTTTTCCCCTACTTGCTGCATCAAAAACTAAATCACAAGCTTCTGATAAAAAACGAGCAGTTCGAGTAAGATTTATAATATGAATACCTCTACGCTTTGATGAGATATAAGGTGCCATTCTAGGATTCCATTTCCTAGTACCATGACCAAAATGAACGCCTGCTTCCATCATCTCTTCCAAATGGATGTTCCAATATCTTCTTGTCATTTATCCCCACACTTCCTCTCTTTTTTTTTTTTCTTAAAAAAAAAAAAGAGATGAGCTACCCTGAAATAGAAATAAAAAATTGTTCCAATGAAACCTTATCTTCTACCTCTACCGGGGATTGGCCGTTGATACACGATCCAAGCCATTATTCATTTATTTCTATTCGTTATTGTCTTTATTATTATTACCAAATCAAATGACTGCAGATAGGTAACAGGATGAATCTGCTCTTAGAAATTGAAAAATCCTAGAAATGATTGTTCTGATATACTATTTAAATTCTTTGAAATGCAAAAATCGAATAATTCTCTGTAGTGGAACAAAATATCTCTCATTTCCCCCTCGAATAAATTATTCTTTTTAATTTCCAAAGGAATGTTATTATGTTGTCTCGAGCGATGCGCTAATCCTTTGAATCCGGTACCAACGGGTATCATCCCTCCTAGGACAACATTCTCTTTCAGACCTTTCAGCCAATCTATACGACCTCGGAGAGCGGCTTTTGCCAAAACTCGAGCAGTTTCTTGAAAACTTGCTTCGGATATGAAACTTTGCGTATTTAGAGATGCTTTCGTTATTCCCAATAATATAGCTCGGTAATAGATCGGTTCTTCCAAAGCACGCCCCGTTCGTTCCGCTCGCAATACTCCAATTAGCTCTCCAGGTAAAAAAACATTAGACATTCCGTCTTCTGAAACCAATACTTTTGATGTTATTTGACGTACAATAATTTCTATATGTCTATTATGGATCTCCACCCCCTGGGATCTATAAACCTTTTGTATCTTATTAACTAAAGAAATACGGCTCTGCACTATAGTGAGTTCAGCACTAATTAAAAATCCCCAAGGAATTCCAAGAATTCTTGTTATACGCTCGTTCCAACCCTCAACTCTCTTTTCTAGGCTCATCGATATGGAATCAATCGAACGCACTTCTAACACTTGTTCCACTTTTGGAAGACCCTGCGTTATATCACCAGATCTTGATTTTTCATATATAAAGGTAACTAACGTATCTCCTTCATAAAGGATTTCTCCATAATGGAGATGAACAGTTGCTCCTGAAGTGGCCAAATAAGGCTTAGCTAATCTTATTACTACAGAATCAACCTGAACAATTAAAATTTGACCCGATTTTAGGTGTGGTCCGTTTTTGGATATACATACATTTTCACAAATAAACTGTCCAAGGCTAATTCTTGTGAGTGTTTCATCACAAAAATTATGATAATAATTATGATGGAGAAAAAACCAAGTCAAACTGAATGTATTCAAAACCATGTTACTACACGGATCGGAATTTAAAATACTCCCGTTTTCATCCATTAAATAATAGTTAAATACTTCAAAAGTCTGTTTTAAATTGTCAAGTTCCAAATAGTTAGTTATGGAGATCTGATTATGAGTTATTAACTGAGAAAAGGAATAAAAATTTAAAATTGGAGGGACTGCTC